CTGTTTACTGAATCACATGAAATTTTATCCAACTCCATATTTGGAATGAAATGTATGAACTACGTTTGAACGGAGGAATAAAGAGAATTTTCTACTTAAATTGGAAGTTGCAACAGATCAAAATGGAAAGGAATTGATAAAACAGTCCTAGAAACAGAATTCTGTCACTTAGACTTATTAAAGTTAAAGTCATAAGGTTTTGTATATAATAGCAAAACAAAAAGGATTTCAATTATACCATTATTATGATATTACATATTCGAATTTGAGAAAAATAAAAGGATTCGGTATTTGGGAGATAAATACAAAGACAGAAAAATCAGAAACAACATAGGATCCATTTTTGTAGCACTTAACCGTCTTTATGTTAGAGATTTCGTTATTCAAAAAAAAAAACGATTCGCAGAGAAGAGAAATATTTCTACTTTACTTTACTGATTTTTGAATAGAATATGATTTGAAGTGTATAAGAAGGGTTGCACTTATTAAACACGTATGCGGATAGCTATAATATCCGACTTCTCTTTTATTGCTGGTTCTATTCGGGACAGTCCGGGTCGTGTTCTATCAAAAGAGAATTTCTATTTAATGAAAAATTGAAGTGAAGTAGGATAATTTTATGATAATTACCTATAGACAATATATCTAAATAATAGATATCTGTGTAACAATTTATGTTCTGGGGTTTACATATACTGATATGTTTTGTTATAATTGAAATTGAGAAGAATTTTTTGATTGAAAAAATCAATACTGATTAGTTCTGTCTCAATTTGTATTTTCTTATGTCATTAGGAAAACACAATTTGCGATTCAAATCCCAGAATCGTCATTAATTCGAACTAAGCAGTCAATAGTTAATGGTTCAAGTTTGTCGGCTGAAAATCCACATTTTTTTTCTCAATAGAAAAGCCAGAGAATGTTTTTAGCATTGTGGATTTTCCAATACTATACAATCAATCGAAGGGATGGATAAAATCCAAAAAGGGTGTTTCTTTTAGGAAAAGGATTAAGGAAAACAGGAGTCAAAATCCAAGTACAATAAAACTTCAGCAATCTGGGAAAATTTTCATCTATTTTGTATTATTTTGGCGGCATGGCCGAGTGGTAAGGCGGGGGACTGCAAATCCTTTTTCCCCAGTTCAAATCCGGGTGTCGCCTGATCAACAAAAAAACTCGAAATCTCTTCTTCTCTTCGGTTCCGCTTATAGAACTCGCAGAATTCTTCCCCGTTAGAAGCAGAGGAAACAGACTGTTAATGTTTTGTTGATTCTAAGCATGTGGTCTGAGGGTTTTCTAAACAAAAAGAGTGTGAATGCTCGTTCGCATCTAGGATTCAAGAAAATATTTGAATCTACTGGTAGAGGGTCTATCAAGACTTCACGATTCCCTTCTATTACTAAGGGAGTGTCTAATGACTGGATCTTGAATCAGATTGTAGAGCCTGAATAGGAAATCTGATTCAATTAAGAGTTTTGGAAGGAAGTGCAATATACGACGGACTCGCGAGAATCTCCGAGTGCTCAGGTATCCAACCAATATTAGATTGGATTGATAATTGACTTTTATAGAAAAAGGGGCAAACAGAAAGAATTTCTTTGCGGCAACCCCTAGACAAGCCCCCTCTTTCAGAGCGATAATGGGGAAGGGGGGTACCGGATCAAATGGGGAAATAGAGGTCTGTAATAGATAGATATTTCTGGTTTTTCGTGATTTCTCCCTTGTCTGTTTTTACTTACTAAGGTCAACAAAACAAAAAAAGAATAGGCCTTATTATTCTTATTCCTATATGTTCCCATTCCCTTCGGATCTTACTACGTATTTTGCTTGTGTTTAATCTTTCCCGATTCGAAATCATAATCGATTTATTGGATTGGTTTCTCGATAGTGTTCGGTCAGAATCCCTTTTTGACTCTGCGCCATGGATTCCACTATTATTAGGGAGGAATAATGGAAAAATTCCTTCGTATTTATAGAGATAGGGGACATAATTCACATGGATATAGTAAGTCTCGCTTGGGCTGCTTTAATGGTAGTCTTTACATTTTCCCTTTCACTCGTAGTGTGGGGAAGAAGTGGGCTCTAGAAGTACTACTAATTGAGTTGAGGAATCAAACCGTATCAATTTTTTTATAGATCGTTCTGCAACGCGTTTTGAACTATTTAAAATCAAAATCTCTGAATTTCGAATCCCATTGGACTCCAATGGAGTTATCTATGATATGAATCATACTCTTTCTCTCAAAGAGATATTTCAGTGATTCCCGTGTTTGTATTTCGAAAAGAAAGGGATTCCGATGATTGGAAATTTCTTCTAACCTAAAATTCTTCCGAAATTTTCTATTTCAATCAATGGAATGAGCTCTTACTATCTTTATAGATAGATACTGAGAAAGACTAGACTTTTTTTTATTTCTTTCCCTCTTTATTCTTCAAAGAAGAAGACGTTTTGTTAAGTGTATACGCACTTTCTATGAGAAATGATATAGAGATAGTGGTTGTCTAATGAGAGACTATGCAATAATAAGATCTTACCTTGAGCGAGTCACATATGGGGCATTTACCGATTGGTTTCTAATTTTAGAAAATCGATTTATGCTTTATCGACTTATTTCATATCATGGTTCGGGCATTAAAAATCGGTGAGGTTTTCTCTTCCTTATTAGTAAAAGGAAAGGAATTAGAATCCTAAGATAAGAGTGATTTCCGATTGATCGGAACAAATCGATGTAGTAAATTGGGTGTTATGTCAATTCCATACAATATATGATATGGAATTAATATATATCTATGAAGAGAATATTGTAGATTGATCTATAAAAACTTAAGCCTTTATCTTTATTCTAGATTACAACTTTATAGACTAAAAGATAGATAGTATGGTAGAAAGAAAGATGCATCTATTTCTTTCTTACATACTATCTATCTCTTAGAATACTGCCGATTATAGTCCGCTCATTTCATTTAAGTTAAGACGCGAAATTGGAATCCTTTTCATTTGACTTCGTCAATTTTTGATAAGAACTCAGAAGGAAAGTTTCGTTCAAATGAATTTGAAAATTCAATTGAATTAATCATTTTGACTGACTGTTTTTACGTAAATGATAAGTAGAAAAGCGGTAGGAACTAGAATGAATAGCGCAGTAGCAATAAATGCAAGAATATTTACTTCCATAATCTCATCGTTTTTTTTACTTCGCAATAACTCGGGATTTAATCCCCTAGAGATGATAAATATTTCGTCTGTAAATTCAATGAATGAATTACCTCTCGATGATCTTGAATCGGATCAATATCATGAATAACAATATCTGATCTATCAAATCAATTCGTCGTCGAGACTTGAATAGTATAACATAGGAAGTTCTTTTATCCATACCGAATCCAAATTTGGATTCCTGACCCAATCAATCCAAAATTCCTTTATTTAGAATCCATTTCCTTGTTTTTTTCTATAACCTACCTTGCGTCTTCCTTGTACAATCATCTGATAAAGGATCATCAGATTGCCTTTCCACTTCGATTAGTCACATAGTTACAAATCTAAACAAACAATAAAAGCGAAATGGAAAAATAGAAAAGAAAAAAGAAATAACGACCCCTTATTTGCTTTGGAAATGAAAGTATGCCCCCCGACACCCTTTCATAGTTCATAGAAAGGGAAAAAATGAATTGATGTATTTATGGGATATTGGATCCGTCGGGACTGGCGGGGCTCGAACCCGCAGCTTCCGCCTTGACAGGGCGGTGCTCTAACCAATTGAACTACAATCCCAGGGAAATAAGGGATCTAGCAGAAAATTTGATTCTTTTTTATCTTCGTATGGGGTATTTCTGAAGGACAAGAGGGGGTTAGACCATTTCATGGTAGATTGGCGAATTATTGGGCCGAGCTGGATTTGAACCAGCGTAGACGTATTGCCAACGAATTTACAGTCCGTCCCCATTAACCGCTCGGGCATCGACCCAGGAAGAATCAATTTTAGGCTTATTGGTAATCCATGATCAACTTCCTTTCACAGTACCCTACCCCCAGGGGAATTCGAATCCCCGCTGCCTCCTTGAAAGAGAGATGTCCTAAACCACTAGACGATGGGGGCCGACTTGTCCAACCGCCCTCATACTATGATCATAGTATGATCAGTTTTTTGAAATTGTCAATATAATGGAATGATATGATTAGATCCAAAGAATCTTTCCGTTTTTCAGAATTGTATAGAATTTTTGGATTCGTCATTGATATTCATTATCAATCGACATTCTCTATATAAATCTACTAAAATAAATCTAGTAAGCGGGATCAAGAAGTTATCAAAAATTTTCTCTAAGACTTTAGTTCAAGGGGACAAGTAGAATCTCTTCATCACATGATTCGATGAAATATCTTGAAATTTCTTTTATGTCGAATTGGTAAGTGTACATGTATGTTATGTACCAATCAAGCCAATTTTGTTTTGATAGGGATCATCTCAATAAAAAAAAATTAAGGCGGGTCTTGAAACAATTCATTTTAGTCTAGACTTGCTAGGCAAATCCATTTGATTATTCCAAAATCAGCCACTAGCCACCATGAGTCTACTGCATATACTTATATATATAATATATGTGCATATAGAAATTTTATCCACATAGTGATTCGTTCGGGAATTAAATCAAATAAGCCCTTTTAACTCAGTGGTAGAGTAACGCCATGGTAAGGCGTAAGTCATCGGTTCAAATCCGATAAGGGGCTTTAATTTTTTTTTTCATAAAAGTCCAGTCATAGTATTCAGAAAATAGAGGTCTTTTTTTTATTTAGTTGAAATAAAAAAGGAACTAACAAAATAATACGTTATCATTATACTGAATACTGAGTTAGAGTATAGTAGTTCCAGTTAGAAAGTCGGTAAATATTCATTATTATGAATACGCCCCTTGAATCATCAAAGATCTCTATTTTGCATTATACCAATCAAATCCATTGGAAAGATTCGAAATCAACAAAAGAAAAAGTAAGTGGA